AATAAGGTTTTCGTTAGAAAAAGATTCTATAAAAGCAATGATAAATAGATACTAATAGAGCAAGAAAAGAAGGAAATAAAAAAACATAGTATAGAAAAGATATCCAAAATTATATAGAAATCACTATCCTACCCGTAGTTTTTATTTCCTTAATTTAATTGAATTTCGTTTGATTAGGGCAAAGTTCCTTAAAAACCTCTGCCTTTTTTAAAATATCCTGAACAGTTCCTGTAGGCTGAGCGCCTTTTTCAAGGAAATAGAGAATAGCGGGAACGTTTAAATAAGTTTGATTCTTGATCGGATCATAAAAACCCACTTTCCGAAGATCTCTTCCTTCTCTTCGGGATCGAACATCAATTGCAACGATTCGATAGACGGCTCATCGGGATAGATGTAGATGAAAAAGAACCCCCCCCTAGAACCGTATAGGAAGTTTTCTCCTCGTACGGCTCGAGAAAAAATGATTTGAAGTTTTGTCTATGGATAAAATTATAATAAATAGTAAAGGAATCCGTAAAAGAAATTAGCCTATAATTTAACTCATAGTCATTTTTATTTAACTTCCTTCCTGAAAACTAAAAAATCATTTGTACTCATAACTCAAGTTCAATAATTATCAAATATATTAAATAAAATTAAGATATTTTTTTATTGAGTGGTCTTTAACCCCCCTTTTGTCTCGTTGAAAATCTATTTGGATTCTTTATTCGGATCTGTGAGACAATTGAAGCGGTGTTTCCTTGTTCTGGGATCCTTTATCTTTGTTTTAATTTAAATCATTGGGTTTAGACATTACTTCGGTGCTTCTTAATCCTTTCAAAATGGTAGCAACATACCCCTTTTGTGATTTCTTTCTAGAATCATACCGACGGTTGATTCGTGCGCGATACACTGTGGATCGAAAAAGTTTTGCGGTTCCAACAATTTTTTTTAATTGAAAATTTGCTCGAATCGGATCCTTTCAATTTCTATATCGATATCGAAGATATACTTACGAAGTTGTTCCAATTTATTGATTGGCATTAACCCTAGACCGTTGCCCCTGAGAAATTAATCAATACTTTCTACTCGAGCTCCATCATGAACTATTTACATTACAACCCAATAAAAAAAGAAGGGTTCTAGTAGAATAGAACAAACGACGTCGAGCCAAGAGCACCTTCATTCCTATATAAAAGAAAATGGTGGATGTAAGAATAAAAATCCACACCGGATCGTGTCTTTCAAGTCGCACGTTGCTTTCTACCACATCGTTTTAAACGAAGTTTTACCATAACATTCCTCTAATTTGGAACCAGTATGGAATTGATTCAATTATGGAATCATGAATAGTCATTGGTTCAGTCGGTACAGAGACATAGTCATTTATATTTTTTCTTAGCTACATAGATAATAAATCTTTTTTTCTGAAGAAATCTTAGCAAGACCCGGGCTTTTTTTGTATGAACGGAAATTTTTTCTATAAATCTATATCTCAAAAAAATATCTAACAGAAATATCCAGAAATCTAAATATAGAAATAACATAACTAACAGAAATAACACGAATAAATAAATTCTATTTGACTCTGCCTGTTCAAGTGACTCAATAAGATAGACTGACCCATTTCCAACTTCTCAAAGATTCAACCCATAAGGAATCATTACAAATCTTGATAATTGAAAAAGTTTCCTACTTCGACATCATTATTTGAGTCAAGTTTTACTTTTACAGTAAAGCCTACATTTGATTATCATAAGAAATAAGAATCTCTGTTTCTTTTCGAATAGAATTGTCAATGATTTAAAGCAAATAAGCTAAATAGATCGAACAATAAAAAGAAATATCATTGTTAAATATTTCAATTTGAATATTTTAGGGATGCAAATTCTTTTTCACAAAAATAGAAAGACTATTGTCACTGAAATAGGATAACAATACATACCCATAGGCTAAGCACTTCCTCGTTTTATATGTATTTTCATATTTTGTTTAACCTGAAGTTAAGTAATCTTTCTGCAACTGTGATCTATGCCCCATCTTATCTTTATCTGGATCACAAAAGGATTCAGTTACATTTGCATGTCATTTGAACTCGATTTAGTTCAGTTTGTGAAAAACTGAGATATGATTCCGAAAAGAATCATTCAAAATCAAAAAAGAAAGAAGAATAATATTCTATCCAATATTAGACCTTGAAACAGAACCTTGTTGAACAAAAAAGATGTATTCGGATACAATGGATATGCTCTGGGACGGAAGGATTCGAACCTCCGAATAGCGGGACCAAAACCCGTTGCCTTACCACTTGGCTACGCCCCATTTATATTTTTATTGGACACTAATACTAATAAAGAATAATATTGGTATTAAGTGTTCGTCAATTCCAGCCCAACTATCTATAGAAAACCTTTCTTCTTTATTCTTCTTTATAGAATATATTATAGATTCGTGCTAGGATTTTGACATGTGTATATCTAGAATTCAACTGAATTTATTGATCATTACATACAATTCAATTAAGATATTGTATGAAAGTATGATTTCTTCTATTCTCCTTTGAGAATTGGAGGATTTTTGATTGAGCGGAAAAAGAAGGAGTTTTTTGTCTACCTTACTTTCTTTATTTTTCCTTATATAAATAACTCAATCAAAATGCAATTATCTCGACGAACAAAATGTCTGTTATGCTTAATATCTTTAGTTTGATCTGTCTTAATTCTGCCCTTTATCCGAGTAGTCTTTTCTTCGCCAAATTGCCCGAAGCCTATGCTTTTTTGAATCCAATCGTAGATGTTATGCCAGTCATACCCCTGTTCTTTTTTCTTTTAGCCTTTGTTTGGCAAGCTGCTGTAAGTTTTCGATAAGATCTTGAATACTATCCTAGAAAATTCATGATTTATTCGAGAAAAATTATAACAATTGATAAGATCAAATAAGTCTGGGAGTATGAACCTTCAATTCAAACATTGAAATTCTTGGCTAGCCGCAATAAATTTTCTCGCCCCATTTCCCGATTCTAATCCTTTTTCCGGCGAAAGACCTTATTAAGTTAGGGTCCCTTAGAATATCTAATTGTGGGTATGAAAGTGATTTGTGATAATCAAATACTCTTATTACAAATTTAAACTTCAGTTGAATTTCTGAACATTCTTTTCTATTTCTAGAATTCATTTCTTGGTGTCAAAATAGGATATGTGATATAAAAATGGAGGATCTATTATCTTTTCTCGTTTTTCTTTTTCAAAAAATGATCTTGGAGGTTGTGTAATGCTTACTCTCAAACTTTTCGTTTACACAGTAGTAATATTCTTTGTTTCTCTCTTCATCTTTGGATTCCTATCCAATGATCCAGGACGTAATCCTGGACGTGAAGAATAAAATAAAAATTTCGTTTTTCTTGCTTGATTTACAATTTTCTTAAGATTTTATTTTGTATATTCATATTCCATACATTTAACTAGTAAAAAAATCAAAAGGGGTTTGCGAAATTTGAAAGAAAAAAATAGAAAGTCATCAACGGAAACGGAAAGAGAGGGATTCGAACCCTCGGTACGAATAACTCGTACAACGGATTAGCAATCCGCCGCTTTCGTCCACTCAGCCATCTCTCCCAATTGAAAAAGATAATTACTATGTTACATTACACATCAAGTAAGGATTAACGAAAGTATTTCTTTCACATTCTTTATCGTTATTATATAATTAGCAATTCCATTTAGATGCTCGAAAGATCCAAATAGAAAGATAAATAAAGAAGACCTTCTTGCTTTTATTTTGTTCGAAGTGCCTTTTGGGCCTGGCCCGGTCAATACCCAGCCGGGCCTTTTTTTGTTCCAACGAATTCCATATATTTATAGGTATAGGAAACATACTCTAAAAAAGATACCCAATTTGGTATCTGTGTAAGAATTTCCATTGTGGGGTTTACATATACTTATCGTTTTTGTTATAATGGAAATTGAAAGGATTAAGAATCAATTAAGTATGTTTTGTAGTTTCTTATGTCATTAGGCAAATCCAATTTTAGATTCAAATCCAAGAATCATTCAGGAATTCTCAGTCAACGAATAGTTAATGGTTCCCATTTGTCATAAATTTTGGCTTTTTTGAATGAAAATATACATTTGATTTTTCAATAGAAAAGTGAGGGGAAGTTTTTCGACATTGTATGTTTTGAGATACTATACAATCAATCGAAGGGGTGGTCAAACAAAAGGGGGAAAGGGTTTCTTTTATAATTTTTATAAATTTAGAAAAAAAAGGATGAAATTAAAAAAGGGATGCAAGTACAATAAACTAAAGTTTAGTAATCCAACCCAGAAAATTTTATCTTATTGTGTATCGTTTTGGCGGCATGGCCGAGTGGTAAGGCGGGGGACTGCAAATCCTTTTTCCCCAGTTCAAATCCGGGTGCCGCCTCATTAACAAACGAATCAAAATTTATTATCTGCTGATATAAATCACCCAAATTTTACCCAACAGAACAGAATAAGACGATTGTTGATACTTGGTTGATTCTAAACATCTGTTCTTTGAATTTTAGATTGAAAGATTTCCAATCTTTTAATCTAAAATTCAAAGAACAGATTATATTATAATGGTCGAAGCAAGACTTCCCGATTCCCTTCTACTGCTAATGTAATGTCTACTGATTGGGTCTTGAATTTCATTGGCATAGCCGGCGGCTAACTAGTTGTGGAAAGTCCTTTATGTAATCTACATATATAGACTCGCGAGAATCTCTGAATGTTCAGGCATTCAATCACTATTAGATTGAGATTTGATGGATAATTTACTTTTTTATAGAAAAAGTGAAAAAAATTATTATTTTTTTTGAAACCCCTCGTCAAGAGTATAATATACTATCTCCCAACTGCTTCAGAGAGACAATCGGGAAAGGAAAGGGTACGGATTAGATCAAATAGCAAATAAAAGTATGTAATAGATAGCAATTGATCTATTTGTACTTTGAAGGGCAACAAAGAATGGGCCCTCTTTTTTTATTACTATATGTTCCATTAGTAACATTCCTTTGTAGCGTCATTGTGTATTTTAGTTGTGTTTAGTCTTTCCCGATTAGAAATCATATAGGAATTTTTTAGAAATGGATTTATTTGATTGGTTCATCAATAGTGTTCGGCCAGAATCCCTTTTTGACTCTGGACCATGGATTCTACTATTATTAGTGAGCAATACAATAATGGAATATTTCTATCATAAAGATAAGGGACATAATTGACATGGATATAGTAAGTCTCGCTTGGGCTGCTTTAATGGTAGTCTTTACATTTTCCCTTTCACTCGTAGTATGGGGAAGAAGTGGACTTTAGAAGGACTACTAATTTAGTTTAGGAATGAAACGGTATCAATTGTTTTATAGATCGTTCTGCAACGCATTTTTTATTTTTTATTTGAATTGAAATAATTTTCAAATCAAAATTTATTCATTTAGAAATTCCATTGGATTCTAGTGGAGAAATTTATTATATAACAGTAAAACAATTATTTCAGAAATAAAGAGAATTGGGTCCTACGTTAATTCCATATATGGATTAATCACTACATATATTGAAGATAGAAGCTAATATAGTATACCAACTTTATTAGAAAGTAAAGTACAACTTTATACACTACTATAACACTAATAGAGAGTATGGTAAGAAATAAATTTCTTACCATACTCTCAGATCTCATAGAATACCGCTCATTATAGCCCGTTGATTTCATTTAAAACGCAAAAAAATAATTCTTTTGATTTTATTTCTTCAACTATTGATAAGAACTCAGAAGTCAAGTTTCATTTCAAGTAATTAATTATTTTGACTGACTGTTTTTACGTAAATGATAAGTAGAAAAGCAGTAGGAACTAAAATGAACAGTGCAGTAGCAATAAATGCAAGAATATTTACTTCCATAATCTCAATCTCATCGTTTTTTTATTTCACAATAACTCGGGATTTAATCCCATAGAGATGATAAATCTTTCACCTGTCAATTCAATGAATGCATTACCTATCGATGATCTTGAATCGGATCAATATCATGAATAACAATATCTGAGCTATTAAATTAATTCGTCGTCGAGAATTGAATAGTATAACATACGAAGATCTTTTATCCATACCGAATCCAAGATTGGATTCCCGGACCAATCAAAAATTCCTTTATTTTATTTATCCTTCTTTTCTGTTCTTTCTTTTCTATAACCTACCTTAGGTCTTCCGTATAGAACCATCAAATGAAGTATCTTCGTCCGTTTCCATTAACTACAAAACGCCAACAAAAAATACAAGCGAAGTGGAAAAAGAGAGGAATTAGGTTGTAAATTTGAATGATCCAATTTTCTTTGGAAGATAAAGAAGTATGAGAAAGAGGAGTCGCGGGAGAAAAGATGGAATATTCTATCAACTTCACTATTTTAGTTATTTTCATTTTATTTTAGTTTAGGGTTTGTTCTTTCTTCGACAGAATCCTGAAAAAAAGAGGGGAAACCCCTTCGGAATTAAATTATGATCTCTGTCCCTTCTTTCATTTCACATAAAATGGGGAGGTGAATTGATGTACTTATTGGATCCGTCGGGACTGACGGGGCTCGAACCCGCAACGTCCGCCTTGACAGGGCGGTGCTCTTGCCTATTGAACTACAATCCCAGGGAAATAAGAAGAGATCTAACAGAAAATTTGGATTCTTTTTTATTCTCTCTTATCAGGTATTTCTTAAGAACAAGAGGGTTCTACCATCTGATAGTAGATTGGCAAATTTTTGGGCCGAGCTGGATTTGAACCAGCGTAGACATATTGTCAACGAATTTACAGTCCGTCCCCATTAACCACTCGGGCATCGACCCAACGCCTAATTAGACGTTCCATAATCAACTTCCTTTCGTCTCTCAGGCGGACTTGACAAATACATTTCACTTTTGATAAAATCCTACTCCTATGGTCTTGGTATACCCCTAGAGGGACTTGAACCCTCGTTTTCTCCGTGAAAGAGAGAGGTCGTAACCACTGGACCATAGGGGCACCAATGGACCATAGGGGCCTATGGCCACCTTTAGGAAATCAAAAAGCACTACACAATACAAATACAATAGGGAATAAGGCCTAAGGCCACCTTAACTTAATATAAATCAGCCGAGGGACACCTTTAGAAGATGAATAGGATATGAATCAAATCGAAAAACTCGTTAACTTTTCTGGGGGTTAATGGTAATCAAACTTTACCATTAAACTATACAATCTTTCAACTTTATTTCATTGGTCTTTCTCGTCTTTATCTCTCTCATTCAGAAAGAGTTTTGCATTGGATCCAAGAGACGGTACCTCTGAATCAGCAGAGCAGGAGATGCAAAAAAAAATGATTTACCAAAGTCTGATTTGGAAATTATATTGAGCCCTAAATCATATCAAAGTCATATCAAATTATATATATATATAAATAATACTGTCAACTGTCAATTGACGACAGGAGGGCAATAAAAGAAGAGAAAAGACATTAGGTATATCCGCCGGGTTCAT